TTACTATTACTTTACTCAACTCACGAATTGCACAATGAATCTGTCGATTCGGAATCACAGGCCCGATCGATGTCACAGCTGATGAATCAAGAACTTTCAATTGAACTAAACTAATCCTGTCAATTGGTTTTTTCTTCCCGTCACTCTTGTATCTGGGAAAATTGAAACTTAGGTAAGTGTTTTATCAACATATGTAACAAAAGAACATATCTAATTTAGCTCTTTCATGCCTACTATAACTAGTTATTTCGGTTTTCTACTGGCTGCTTTAACTATAACCCCAGCTCTATTGATTGGTTTGAATAAGATACGACTTATTTGAAATGAATTGAATGAACAATTCATAAAAATGAATATTTCTCTGAGATTCCAGGTCTTCCATGGTTCCTTTCCACATCAATTGCCAATTCTTGGTTATTGAGATTCGCGGATAATTCAGATTAATATTTAGGGATAGATTTTACCCATCTTTTTATCCCCTCAAAAAACCGAAATGATTGAAGTTTTTCTATTTGGAATCGTCTTAGGTCTAATTCCTATTACTTTGGCAGGATTATTCGTAACTGCATATTTACAATACAGACGTGGTGATCAGTTGGACCTTTGATTGAGTAACATTTATTTTTTTTGATTGACCTCCTCCCTGCGGGAGGTCAAATTCAAGTTTCAATTAAACTTTTTTTTGTTAAGTTTTTTTATTGTGATTCGACATAACATAAACGGAATCACGCTCTGCAGGATTTGAACCTACGACATCGGGTTTTGGAGACCCGCGTTCTACCGAACTGAACTAAGAGCGCTTTCTTATTACAGGAGATACGGCTGTAGTGTAAAGAAAAGGTTTTTTTACCCCCAAACATATCTTGCATACGTATAGCATGCAAAAATGAAAGATTATGTCCAATTTCAATCGATCTTAATTAATATTAATCCCTCGTTACTGCCCATAAGAGAAGTAATAGGTAGGGATGACAGGATTTGAACCCGTGACATTTTGTACCCAAAACAAACGCGCTACCAAGCTGCGCTACATCCCTTTTTAAAGTTCTTGTACAGTGTCATTGTACAAAATCCCTGTCTTGTTTTCCACATTGTTATTTTCCTCTCTATCTATATACAATTTTCTTGTCATTTCTTCTTTTTGGTTTCATATAATAAAAGAATTTTATACATCTGAAACCTAACGTATAAAAAAAAATAAAAATTTATCTTATCGGCGTATCGTATAAAAAAAAGAATAAAAATTTATCGGAAATTCTCAGGAAGAGGGGGTCCTCTTTTTCTTTTTTAGGGACAGGAAAATCTCATCTATTGGTTCATTGTACATATCTATTTTAGTTAGGAATTCCGCGTAAAGTAAAAAAAAAATACAAATGATCTTGAACTACAACATCTGACCATACATATATGTATTACAATAAAGAAGGAGGATTTTCAATGCGAGATATAAAAACATATCTCTCCGTGGCACCTGTGCTAACTACTCTATGGTTTGGGTCTTTAGCAGGTCTATTGATAGAAATTAATCGTTTATTCCCAGATGCCTTGTCATTCCCCTTTTTTTCATTCTAATTATTAATATGCGAAGAAATGAAGAAAATTAGGGATACAATTCCACGTGACGTGACTAAAATTCTGCCCCTTCCTTTTTTTTTTCAGTTCTTTAGGATAGGAGGATAGGAAGGAAAGAAAAAGTGTATTGAACCTCGACAAAAATCTGGTGAATCTAAGATCGAATTTTGGGGAACAGAAACAGAAATGTGTATCCAGATCTAGGGCGGGATCCACGAAATCATAGCATAGAAAGAAGATACTTAAATGAAATATTGGGATTTAAGATAGGAGTAATTGATAGTTAGAAAGAAATTGTATTACTTAATTATTACTTTATTATTAATTATTACTATTACTCTATTAATATTAATTGTAATTATATAATTACAACACATACAACACAACGAAATCTTTAGCTTTAGAAATGAAAATTGAATTTCAAGTTAGTAACTTCTATTGACTTTCTTATTGATTTTTTTGTTCTTTTATTCTTCTTCAGTTCGGGTCGAAAATAGAAGAAGTTAAGTCGATCCAAATCAAAAGGGGGTTCATGGCCAAGGGTAAAGATGTCAGAGTCAGAGTTATTTTGGAATGTACCAGTTGTGTCCGAAATGGTGTCAATAAAGAATCGCCGGGTATTTCTAGATATATTACTCAAAAGAATCGACACAATACGTCCAGTCGATTAGAATTGAGAAAATTTTGTCACTATTGTCACAAGCATACGATTCATGGAGAAATAAAGAAATAGATGGAACGGAACGTGTGCGCGATCTTTCCAAGGAACAGGAAGAGGAAGAACTTAACATATTTAAGTTAACATATTTAACTTAACATAACATATTTAACTTAACATATATAATATAACATATATAATATACATAATATATACAATACAAATTAAACCCGATTTAAATTTCATATATATATACATATGATGTGTATTATATATGATATGTATAATATAAACGATGCGAATCAAAGCCTATTTCGGTCAGATCTGAAATGAATAAAGAAATAGAATTTTAGAGATAAGGAATAAACCATGGATAAATCCAAGCAACCTTTTCGTAAATACAAGCGATCCTTTCGTAGGCGTTTGTCCCCAATTGGATCGGGGGATCGAATCGATTATAGAAACATGAGTTTAATTAGTCGATTTATTAGTGAACAAGGAAAAATTTTATCTAGACGGGTGAATAAATTGACCTTGAAACAACAACGATTAATTACTATTGCTATAAAACAAGCTCGTATTTTATCTTTGCTACCTTTTCTTAATAATGAGAAACAATTTGAGAGAGCCGAGTCGATCCCCAGAACTACTGGTCCTAGAACTAGAAATAAATAAACATACTACTCAATTGACTCAAAACTCCAATCGGAACTCAAGCTCAGATTGATGTTTTGTTCAAAAGGCCTAGAATCCCAATTTATTTCTTGTGTTATAAGAAATAAAAAATGGGGGAAGAAGAAATCTTTTTTTTTATTGAAACATGTTCGTTCATTCCTACTACTTATCTTACTTAATTTTTTTTATTCTATCCTCCCGGAGTTCATTCTCCGGGGAATTCTGTTTCAATTTCAATCATTTCTGTATTATATTTTATAATATCATATCCTTTATTTGATAATCTTATTGGAAATCATGTAAAGACAATTCTTATTTGATATAGATATTTGCGCAAGTATTTTACGATTAAGAAGCAATTGCTTCTTGTACAGATTTGGTATTAATCTACTATAATTATAGAATACCTTATTCTCACGAATTACTGCATTTATTCGAGTGATCCACAAACTACGAAAATCCCTCTTTTGCCTGCCTCTATCTCGATGAGAGGAAACCAAAGCTCTCATTTTCTGTTGAGTAGTCGTTCGAGTAAGTCTTGAATGAGCCCCAATAAAGGTTGATGCAAATAAACGAATTTTTGTTCGACGTTTCCGAGCTGTATATCCTCGTCTAACTCTGGTCATTGAATCAAATTAAACCTTAATGAATAACTAATTGATTTCTCTTCTTTTAGTCATCCTTTACCCCCCGTCAATTAATAACAAAACGGATTATTCCGATATATAAAATATAAATTCCAATGGCTTTTGCTACTATGACTTTCCCCAACCACGATTTTTTATTCCTTCCAGGCATTTCACCTGGAAATAAGAAATTCTAACGATACCAAATAAAAAAAATAGTGGGTTCCATCGTTTCTATGGTTACTTTTTTTTTAAACGGTGAGGTCCTCTCTATACACCGGAGCCTCTTCTTTCATTTTATCAAATGTTATTGTTAACTTGTATAGTTCACACTCTTTGGCTCTACCCATCAATTATACAGTAATAGTTCTTTTCACAATAAGAGTTATCCATACAGTGACGGCATTTAATTATGAAAGTTGGCTAGGTAGCTGACCCTGTTAGTCCGTTCTTTCAAGAATAGGAGTATAACCTTTTTGCTTCTTATAATACCATTTCCTCCGCTTAATGGATAACCATTTGCCCCCAATGGGGAATTGCTTTTCATCTCAAATCTAGGTGATTGGATTTGCACCAATGTAAACCATAAATTCCAAACACAATATAGGTATATGATAGATCTTCTCTATCTATCCTATTCATTGGTACTGGTCATTGATACTGGAAAATTGTCTCATTTGTTTGAACTCATGACCTGAACGAGTCGCACATACACCCTAGTGCATGTTCCTCGACGCTGAGGACATCCTCTAAGAGCGGGGGATTTCGTGACATTTCTTATTGGCTGTCTTGTGTTTCTAATAAGTTGTTTAATAGTTGGCATGTCGTATGTATATATAGAATTCTAGAATGGAATGGGTTGGTTTAGATCGATCTTAACCTGATGATTGATGATCATAAATTTTTTTTTCTATTCAATATCAAATCGCAGAAAATTCGAATTATGGTTTGAAATGGATTTACATGAAATCCCTAGTATTTTCATTTTCGACCGCTACAAGATCAACAATGCCATGAACTTGGGCTTCTGTTGCTGACATAAAAACATCTCTTTCCATGTCTTCGGATACAACCCATAAAGGATTACCCGTTCTTTGTACATAAACCTTTGTGAGGGTTTCGCGAAGTTTCAGTAGTTCTTCCGCTTCCAGGATAAATTCGCCTGCTTGTGCTTCATAAAAAGAACTAGCAGGTTGGTGAATCATAACCCTGATGATATTGATATAACATCATGAACGGTTCTTCTATTTTGCATGATTGGGCTAAAGTAAGGGATAAAAAAAATATAAGAAAAAAAAAATAGAATTGTACAACCGTACAGGCATCTTTTGTGCATACGGCTCTACAATGGAATTTACTTTTTCTTTTTCTTCTATTCTATTGAAGAAAGAAATAGAATCCATCCGATCCAGATCGTTGAATGATCCATTTACCACCCTTCCTTTCGTAGGAGTAAAAAAAATACTATGATGGTTCTGTTGCTTTATATATTTATTTTGTCTGTGATTTAGCAATCCCAAAGTTCCTTTCTGATACGATCAAATAAGGAAAAAAATGATCTTTTTTTTTTCATTTTTGTACTTTTTCTTTCATAACATAAATATCAGAAAGAGAATTCTGGTGTGGAAAAGAATGGTTTGTGACGCTGAAATGTACCCCCGACACATAAGATCAAATCTGAAATGACCTCTGTTTCATACTACTATCTCGACATAAAATCTCATGTTATAAAAAAAACAATAATGGTTTGCTCATATCGAACTCGAAGTGCCATGCTATTATTACTTATTATTCGTATTCAATATGGGAAGGCATAGTCTTCCTTTTTTTTTTCAAATAAAAAAACTCATTGGCGCCAAGCGTGAGGGAATGCTAGACGTTTGGTAATTTCTCCTCCGACCAGAATGAAAGATCCCATTGAAGCGGCTAATCCCATGCATATTGTATGCACATCGGGTGGCACAAATTGCATAGTATCATAAATGGCTATTCCTGGTATTACCCATCCGCCGGGAGAGTTTATAAATAAATAAAGATCCCTAGTATCATCTTCTATACTGAGATATACCATGAGACCAACAAGTTGATTCGAGATCTCGCTATCAACTTCTTGGCCTAAAAAAAGTAATCTTTCTCGATAAAGTCGGTTGATTAGGACAAAATTGGTTCCCTTAGGAACCGTACGTGCACCTTTGGATGCATACGGTTCAAAAAAATTGCGAAAAAAAAGAATCAATGTGTCGATTCCAGTTCTATTTCTTTTTTTTCTGTAACAGGTTTTTGTTTTTCTAATGAAGGGGGTTTTCTTCTTCTATTTTTCAAAAAACATAAGATGAGTTTTTGTTCCCGTACCTATAAAAAAAAGAAGTTACTGAACTTATTGAACTAACCTCTCATTGATGTATTGTTTCATCGAAATTCAAATCACGATGTCATTTTATTGTTCCTGAATGGGCCCTTTCAATTTTTTTAGGTTCATGTTTGTTCTACTCCGGGAAAAGATCCGCCCGAATTCTATTTGTACATATAGGGCAAATGATCTCAGTACCACTTTTTTTTGTTACGACTTCTTTTTAAATTTGTTTCATTTCATGTCTTCTCCAAACTATTCGATGTATTCATCATACTACTCCATTGGTTGGCAGTTTGAGATCGCTCCTATAGTAAGTATAAGAATCGTTTATGATATAAGTGGTAATCGTACATATATTATCAATTTGTTACCAATTTGGTATTTTCTGAACGGAGCCTGGAGACTTTATTTTATCAGTCCAAGTCAACCATAAATTCTTCTAATTGATAATATTGATCCCCAATATAAATTGATCTAATTGTACTTCACGCTCCAAATGATTGATGGTTCACTCAATCTCAATACAATATTTCTTGGGCGAAACAGAGGATATCTCGATCGGGGGAGAGAACGGGTAAATCCCATATGACCCAATATGTCTAACAAGTCGCACTATACGTCAACCCAAACTGCATCTTCCTCTCCAGGACTCCGAAAAGGTACTTTTGGAACACCAATGGGCATTAAATTAAAGAAAAAAAATTAAGTACTATACTTCACTTTAATATGGAAACGTAACAATGGGTTTATTGTCTTCATCCTTTTTTCTGTTTATTCTATTTTCTAGATAGATTGATTGGAAGGTTTATAGAGTAAGATAGAATGAATAAAGAAAAATTTTAACGAACGGAGCAATCGATCGTTCGAATGATAAACAAGTATCTATGCATTCGTTCCCACAAAATGGGACCAATTCTCCCATTGCGTATTGGTACTTATCGGGTATAGAATAGATCTGCTTCTCTTTGTTCTTATGAACAGAATTGTTCCGTTATTTTCAATGGAACAGAATAAATATTAACTCTTTCTCATACAGAATCCACTGAAAAGGTTAGGTACTTAGGTACATAGTATAGTCCTTTCCAATGCGATAAAATAAGGTGACATAGTGTCTATTTATCTTTGATAAAGGGGTATTTCCATGGGTTTGCCTTGGTATCGTGTTCATACTGTCGTATTGAATGATCCCGGTCGATTGCTTTCTGTCCATATAATGCATACAGCTCTAGTTTCTGGTTGGGCCGGTTCGATGGCTCTATACGAATTAGCGGTTTTTGATCCCTCTGACCCTGTTCTTGATCCAATGTGGAGACAAGGTATGTTCGTTATACCCTTCATGACTCGTTTAGGAATAACCAATTCGTGGGGTGGTTGGAGTATTTCAGGAGGAACTATAACGAATCCGGGTATTTGGAGTTATGAAGGTGTCGCAGGGGCACATATTGTGTTTTCTGGCTTGTGCTTCTTGGCAGCTATCTGGCATTGGGTGTATTGGGATCTAGAAATATTCTGTGATGAGCGTACGGGAAAACCTTCTTTGGATTTGCCCAAGATCTTTGGAATTCATTTATTTCTCTCAGGGGTGGCTTGCTTTGGCTTTGGCGCATTTCATGTAACAGGTTTGTATGGTCCTGGAATATGGGTGTCCGATCCTTATGGACTAACTGGAAAAGTACAATCTGTAAATCCAGCGTGGGGCGCGGAAGGTTTTGATCCTTTTGTTCCGGGAGGAATAGCCTCTCATCATATTGCAGCGGGTACATTGGGCATATTAGCAGGTCTATTCCATCTTAGTGTCCGTCCGCCTCAACGTCTATACAAAGGATTACGTATGGGAAATATTGAAACTGTACTTTCTAGTAGTATCGCTGCTGTTTTTTTTGCAGCTTTCGTTGTTGCTGGAACTATGTGGTATGGTTCAGCAACTACCCCAATCGAATTATTTGGTCCCACTCGTTATCAGTGGGATCAGGGATACTTTCAGCAAGAAATATATCGAAGAGTTAGCGCCGGACTAGCCGAAAATCTGAGTTTATCGGAAGCTTGGTCTAAAATTCCCGAAAAATTAGCTTTTTATGATTACATTGGTAATAATCCGGCAAAAGGGGGATTATTCAGAGCAGGCTCAATGGACAACGGGGATGGAATAGCTGTTGGATGGTTAGGACACCCCGTCTTTAGAGATAAAGAAGGGCGCGAGCTTTTTGTACGTCGTATGCCTACTTTTTTTGAAACATTTCCGGTAGTTTTAGTAGATGGAGACGGAATTGTGAGAGCCGATGTTCCTTTTAGAAGGGCAGAATCAAAATATAGTGTTGAACAAGTAGGTGTAACTGTCGAGTTCTATGGTGGCGAACTCAATGGAGTTAGTTATGGTGATCCTGCTACTGTAAAAAAATACGCTAGACGTGCCCAATTAGGTGAAATTTTTGAATTAGATCGGGCTACTTTGAAATCCGATGGTGTTTTTCGTAGCAGTCCAAGGGGTTGGTTCACTTTTGGGCATGCTACGTTTGCTTTGCTCTTCTTTTTTGGACACATTTGGCATGGTGCTAGAACCTTGTTCAGAGATGTTTTTGCTGGTATTGATCCAGATTTGGATGCTCAAGTGGAATTTGGAACATTTCAAAAACTTGGGGATCCAACTACAAGGAGACAAGTAGTCTGATACAACATTGCTCTGGTATCTTTCGCCTCTATTTTTTTTGATTTGACATAAGGTACCGGAGAAATCTTGATTTGAATCACCATTTATTCTTTGACTCTTTACTTTTCTTTATATGGTAAATGATCCCAAATGAATAGGTGTGGAAGCTATAATTGTAAACCACGATCGAATCTATGGAAGCATTGGTTTATACATTCCTTTTAGTCTCGACTTTAGGGATAATTTTTTTCGCTATCTTTTTTCGAGAACCGCCTAAGGTTCCGACTAAAACTAAAAAATGAAATAATTTTTCATTATCTAAATTGAAGTAATGAGCCTCCCAATATGGGAGACTCATTACTTCAACTAGTCCCCGTGTTCTTCGAATGGATCTCTTAGTTGTTGAGAGGGTTGCCCAAAAGCGGTATATAAGGCGTACCCAGTAAAGCTTACAAGTAAACCAGATATGGAGATGGCGACTAGGGTTGCTGTTTCCATTTTTAGATAATTTCAAGATCACAATGGATCTACGATAAGATCGTTTATTTACAACTACAACGGAATGGTATACAAAGTCAACAGATCTCAACCAAGGAATAGTATTTTATGGCTACACAAACCGTTGAGGGTAGTTCTAGATCTGGGCCAAGACGAACTACTGTAGGGAATTTATTGAAACCATTGAATTCGGAATATGGTAAAGTAGCACCGGGCTGGGGGACTACACCACTTATGGGGGTCGCAATGGCTCTATTTGCGATATTCCTATCTATTATTTTGGAAATTTATAATTCTTCCGTTTTACTGGATGGAATTTCAATGAGTTAGGTTCATAAGAACTAGAAAGTCCCAGTTTTTCAATCAAAAAAATTACTTTACTTAAGAAAGACTCGGATTTCTAGACCATTCTGGTAGTTCGACCGTGAGATTTATTTGTTTCGGTATTTCCGGAATATGAGTGTGTGACTTGTTATAATTGATCCTATTGATAATACAGAAAATGGGCCTGTCATCTCTATCAAGATGATTCTAACTCGTCGGATATTTATTCTAGTATCTGGAGCACGGAATATATAGAATAGATCAAGAAAAGAAATATTTGAACTATGATTCATACCTACTATTTACTATTCAGACTTCGCAACCGGACTCAAAAAAAATTCAAATAGGTATTTCCTAAATCAAACGATTTTTCTTCTTTCAGTTTGAACAAAGGACAAATGTTTCTCTAGATTTTGTTGAGTCATTACATCCATTCATTGAATAAGTGATCATCAAACGGTTCTTACTCAGAGAACCTTTGAGTTTAGCTTGAGGCTTTGCTTGATTAAATCATCGTGGTTCTAGTATGAATCTGAGGTTTCAATTGATTCATAGGGTCTCAACAAGGGAATTCCTATCAATAGCAAAACTATTGTTAATCTGCATTACGCACAAAAAAATAACAAATCAAATAACAAATAAAAAAA